TAATAAGGTTTACAAATCATTTTCTGATATAATTGAGGGCAAAGAGGGAAGATTTCGCGAGACTCTACTTGGGAAACGGGTTGATTATTCGGGTCGTTCTGTCATTGTCGTAGGTCCATCACTTTCATTACATAGATGTGGATTGCCCCGCGAAATAGCAATAGAACTTTTCCAGACATTTCTAATTCGTGGTCTAATTCGAAAACATTTTGCTTCGAACATAGGAATTGCTAAGAGTAAAATTCGGGAAAAAGAACCGATTGTATGGGAAATACTTCAAGAAGTTATGCAGGGACATCCCGTATTGCTGAATAGAGCGCCTACTCTGCATAGATTAGGTATACAGGCATTCCAACCCATTTTAGTCGAGGGGCGTGCTATTTGTTTGCATCCATTAGTTTGTAAGGGATTCAATGCAGACTTTGATGGGGATCAAATGGCTGTTCATGTGCCTTTATCTTTAGAAGCTCAAGCAGAAGCTCGTTTACTTATGTTTTCTCATACGAACCTCTTGTCTCCGGCTATTGGGGATCCAATTTCCGTACCAACTCAAGATATGCTTATTGGACTTTACATATTAACGAGCGGGAATCGTCGAGGTATTTATTCAAATAGGTATAATCCACGGAATTGCAGAAATTTTAGAAATTTAAAAAATGAAAGAATTCGAGATAATAACTATAAGTATACGAAAAAAAAAGAACCTTTTTTTTGTAATTCCTATGATGCAATTGGAGCTTATCAACAGAAAAGAATAAACTTCGATAGTCCTTTGTGGCTCCGGTGGCGACTAGATCAACGCATTATTTCGTCAAGAGAAGTTCCTATCGAAGTTCACTATGAATCTTTAGGTACCTATCATGAAATTTATGAGCATTATCTAGTAGTAAGAAGTACAAAAAAAGAAATTCGTTCTATATACATTCGAACCAATGTTGGTCATATTTCTTTTTATCGAGAAATCGAAGAAGCTATACAAGGTTTTTGCCGGGCCTATTCATATGATATCTAATCATATAGATGGTTGGTATATAAGATAAGCAAATTTATGATACCGGTGTAAATTCAGGTCTTCATGGTTTAACTAGGATCATAGTTTTTCAATTTCTACGCAAATCAAGATAAAGAAAAGGCAGTTTTCCAATCATTGACTCAAACCCATTGTTGAACCGAATCCCACTGAGTGGAATATGGAGGTACTTATGGCAGAACGGGCCAATCTAGTCTTTCACAATAAAGTGATAGGTGGAACTGCCATTAAACGACTTATTAGCAGATTAATAGATCACTTCGGAATGGCATATACATCACATATCCTGGATCAAGTAAAGACTCTGGGATTCCGTCAAGCTACGGCTACATCCATTTCATTAGGAATTGATGACCTTTTAACAATACCTTCTAAAGGATGGCTAGTCCAAGATGCTGAACAACAAAGTTTGATTTTGGAAAAACATCATCATTATGGGAATGTACATGCAGTAGAAAAATTACGCCAATCCATTGAGATATGGTATGCTACAAGTGAATATTTTCGACAAGAAATGAATCCTAATTTTAGGATGACCGACCCCTTTAATCCAGTCCATATAATGTCCTTTTCGGGAGCTAGAGGAAATGCATCTCAAGTACACCAATTAGTAGGTATGAGAGGATTAATGTCGGATCCACAAGGACAAATGATTGATTTACCTATTCAAAGCAATTTGCGCGAAGGGCTATCTTTAACAGAATATATAATTTCTTGCTACGGAGCTCGTAAGGGGGTTGTAGATACTGCTGTACGAACATCAGATGCTGGATATCTTACACGCAGACTTGTTGAAGTGGTTCAACACATTGTTGTACGTCGAACAGATTGTGGTACCATTCGAGGAATTTCGGTGAATACCCAGAATGGAATGATGCCGGAAAGAATTTGGATACAAACATTAATTGGTCGTGTATTAGCAGACGATATATACAGAGGTTCACGATGCATTGCCGTTAGAAATCAAGATATTGGAATTGGACTTATCAATCGATTTAAAACCTTTCAAACACAACCAATATCTATCCGAACTCCCTTTACCTGTAGGAATACATCTTGGATCTGTCGATTGTGTTATGGCCAAAGTCCTACTCACGGTCACTTGGTGGAATTAGGAGAAGCTGTAGGTATTATTGCGGGCCAATCCATTGGAGAACCGGGCACTCAACTAACATTAAGAACTTTTCATACTGGCGGAGTATTCACAGGGGGTACTGCAGAACAGGTGCGAGCACCTTATAATGGAAAAATTAAATTCAATGAGGATTTGGTTCATCCTACACGTACACGTCACGGGCATCCTGCTTTTCTATGTTATATAGACTTGTATGTTACTATTGAAAGTGGTGATATTATACATAATGTGACTATTCCACCAAAAAGTTTTCTATTAGTTCAAAATAACCAATATGTAAAATCAGAACAAGTGATTGCCGAGATTCGCGCAGGAACATACACTTTGAATTTAAAAGAAAAAGTTCGAAAACATGTCTATTCTGACTTAGAAGGAGAAATGCATTGGAGTACCGATGTGTACCATGCATCAGAATTTAGATATAGTAATGTCCATATCTTACCAAAAACAAGTCATTTATGGATTTTATCAGGAAAATCATACAGGTCCGGTTCGGTCTCTTTTTCAATCCGAAAAGATCAAGATCAAATGAACATTCATTATCTTTCTACTGGAGAAAGAGATATTTGTAACCTTTTAGCAAGTAATAATAAAGTAAGACATAAATTGTTTCGTTTCAATCCTTCCGATAAAAAAGAAAGAAGGATTTCAGATTATTCAATATTTAATCAAATATCTATAGATCGTTGTCATTTTACACATCCTACTATTTTCCATGATACTACGGATTTATTAGCAAAGAGGCGGAGAAATAGATTCATTATTCCATTTCAATTCCAATCGATTCAAGAACGAGACAAAGAGCTAATGTTAGCTTCCAGTATCTCGATTGAAATACCAATCAATGGTATTTTTCGTAGAAATAGCATTCTTGCTTATTTCGATGATCCTCAATACCGAACACAGAGCTCGGGAATTACTAAATATAGGACTATAGGTATAAATTCCATTTTTAAAAAAGAGGATTTTTTAATTGAGTATCAAGGAGTTAAAGAATTTAAGACAAAATACCAAATTAAAGTAGATCCATTTTTTTTCATTCCCGAGGAAGTGCATATTTTACCAGAATCTTCTTCCATAATGGTACGGAACAATAGTATCGTTGAAGTAGATACACCAATCACTTTAAATATAAGAAGTCGAGTAAGGGGATTGGTCCGATTGGAGAAGAAAAAAAAAAAGATTGAATTAAAAATATTTTCCGGGGATATCTATTTTCCCGGAGAAATGGATAAGATATCCCGATACAGTGCCATGTTGATACCACCAGGAACGGTAAAAAAAAATTCAAAAGAATCAAAAAAAAAAAAAATGAAAAATTGGATCTATGCCCAATGGATCACAATTACGAAAAAAAAGTATTTTGTTTTGGTTCGACCGGTAATTTTATATGAAATAGCGGATAGGATCAATTTAGTAAAACTTTTCCCCCAAGATATGTTCCAAGAAAGAGATAATCTGGAACTTAAAGTTATTAATTATATTCTTTCTGGAAATGGAAAATCAATTCGGGGAATTTCTGATACAAGTATTCAATTAGTTCGGACTTGTTTAGTCTTAAATTGGGATCAAGACAAAAAATTTTCTTCTATCGAAAATGCGCATGCTTCTTTTGTTGAAGTAAGTTTAAACGATTTGGTTAGATATTTCTTAAGAATTGACTTAGTGAAATCCCATATTTCATATATAAGAAAAAGGAATAATCCGCCCGGTTCAAGATTTATCTTGGATAATGAGTCGGACCGGACCACCATCAATCCATTTTTTTCTATTGATTCGAGGGAAAAAATTCAACAATCACTTAGTCAAAATCATGGAACTATTCGTATGTTGTTGAATAGAAATGAGAAATGCCGATCTTTGATAATTTTGTCATCATCGAATTGTTTTCAAATACGATCATTCAACGATGGAAAATATTACAATGGGATAAAAGAAGGAATTAATCAAATTCAAAGAGATCCTATGATTCCAATTAAGAATTCGTTAGGTCCTTTAGGAATAGCCCCTCAAGTTGCCAATTTTTATTTTTACCGTTTAATAACTCATAATCAAATCTCGATAATTAAAAATTGGCAACTTGACAAATTAAAGGAAACTTTTCAAATATTCAAATATTATTTCATGGACGAAAACGAGAGAATTTATAAACCGGATCTATGTAGGAACATCATTTTAAACCCATTCTATTTGAATTGGCATTTTCTCCATCATAATTATTGTGAAAAAACGTTTACAATAATTAGTCTTGGTCAATTTATTTGCGAAAATGTATGTATAGTTCAAACAAAAAATGCACCACACCTAAAATCGGGTCAAATTCTAACTGTTCAAATGGATTCGGTAGGAATAAGATTGGCTAACCCTTATTTGGCGACTCCTGGAGCAACTGTTCATGGCCATTATGGGGAAATACTTTCTGAAGGGGATATATTAGTTACATTTATATATGAAAAATCGAGATCAGGTGATATAACACAAGGTCTTCCAAAAGTAGAACAGGTATTAGAAGTTCGTTCGATTGATTCAATATCGATGAACCTAGAAAAGAGAGTTGATACTTGGAATGGGCGTATAACAAAAATTCTTGGCATTCCTTGGGGATTCTTGATTGGTGCTGAGCTAACGATAGCGCAAAGTCGTATTTCTTTGGTTAATAAAATTCAAAAAGTTTATCGATCCCAGGGAGTTCACATTCATAATAGACATATAGAAATTATTGTGCGTCAAATAACATCAAAAGTCTTGGTTTCAGAAGATGGAATGTCTAATGTTTTTTTGCCCGGTGAACTAATTGGATTGTTGCGAGCCGAACGAGCTGGGCGTTCCTTAGAAGAGGCGATTTGCTATCGAGTTCTATTATTGGGGATAACAAAAACATCTCTGAATACTCAAAGTTTCATATCTGAAGCAAGTTTTCAAGAAACTGCTAGAGTTTTATCAAAAGCCGCTCTCCGGGGTCGCATAGATTGGTTGAAAGGTCTGAAAGAGAACGTTGTTTTGGGGGGAATGATACCAGTTGGTACCGGATTCAAAAGAATAATGCACCGTTCAAAGCAAAGGCAATATAACAAGATGACCTCGGAAACAAAAAAAAAGAATTTATTTGAGGGCGAAATGGGAGATATTTTGTTTCACCACAGAGAATTCTTTTTTTTTCAAAGAATTTATGCGATACATCGCAGCAATCTAGGATTTAATAATTCCTAAAATAATGATTCTTAAGGGCGGATTCATCTTCGGTCATTTTCTTTTGTATAATAAAAGAAAGATAATAAAGAGAATAATCATATTAAATATGAAATAGAAAAAATGGCCCGATCATTTAGGCCAATCTTCGGTAGAAGAGAAGGTTCCTTTGGAACACTTATTTATTTCTATTTCAGTATACCGGGTCTCTTTCTTTCATTTCAAAAAATTTATATAATTTCTATTTTGAAATGAAAGAAAAGTGTGGGGATAAAAATAAATGACAAAAAGATATTGGAACATAATCTTGGAAGAGATGATGGAAGCAGGAGTTCATTTTGGCCACGGTACTAGAAAATGGAATCCTAAAATGTCACCTTATATATCTGCAAAGCGTAAGGGTATTCATATTACAAATCTTATTAGAACTGCTCGATTTTTATCAGAAGCTTGTGATTTAGTTTTTGATGCAGCAAGTGGGGGAAAACAATTCTTAATTGTTGGTACAAAAAAAAAAGCAGCTGATTCAGTAGCGCGGGCTGCAATAAGAGCTCGGTGTCATTATGTTAATAAAAAGTGGCTCGGCGGTATGTTGACGAATTGGTATACTACAGAAACACGACTTCAAAAGTTCAGGGACTTGAGAATGCAACAAAAGACGGGGAGACTCAATAGTTTTCCAAAAAGAGATGCCGCTATATTGAAGAGACATTTAGCTCATTTGGAAACATATCTTGGCGGCATTAAATATATGACGGGGTTACCTGATATTGTAATAATCGTCGATCAACAAGAAGAATATACGGCTCTTCGAGAATGTATAACTTTGGAAATTCCAACAATTTGTTTAATCGATACAAATTGTGACCCCGACCTCGCCGATATTTCAATTCCAGCTAATGATGATGCTATAGCCTCAATTCGATTAATTCTTAACAAATTAGTATTTGCAATTTGTGAGGGTCGTTCTAGCTATATACGAAATTCTTGATTAATAATAAGATAAAAAAATTATTGGATTTGGTTGGAGGGGTTCATAGATTTAGGGAATCGATTACTATACTAGTAAGAAATTGTACAAAAAATCAAAATATAAAAAGAACAAAAAAAAATTTTATGTGATTAGTCACGGTATTCAAAATCCAAAATGAAAGTAGACAAATCAAAAAGGAAAGGAGATCTTTGAATAAAAATAATTCCCCTTCAAGTTCTTATTTTTTTAGAGGACAATATGAATGTTTTATTATGCTCTATCAACACATTAAAAAGATTATATGATATATCTGCTGTGGAAGTAGGTCAACATTTCTATTGGCAAATAGGGAGTTTCCAAGTACATGCCCAAGTACTTATTACTTCTTGGGTTGTAATTGCTATCTTATTGGTTTCAGCCATTCTAATTATTCGAAATCTGCAAACCATTCCCGCTTTCGGTCAGAATTTCTTTGAATATGTTCTTGAATTCATTCGAGACGTGAGCAAAACTCAGATTGGAGAAGAATATGGTCCGTGGGTTCCTTTTATTGGAACTTTGTTTCTATTTATTTTTGTTTCTAATTGGTCGGGGGCTCTTTTACCTTGGAAAATCATACAATTACCTCATGGGGAGTTAGCTGCACCCACAAATGATATAAATACTACCGTTGCATTAGCTTTACTTACATCAATTGCATATTTCTATGCGGGTCTTTCAAAAAAAGGATTAGCTTATTTTAGTAAATACATCCAACCAACCCCAATCCTTTTACCGATTAACATCTTAGAAGATTTTACAAAACCCTTATCTCTTAGTTTTCGACTTTTCGGAAATATATTAGCTGATGAATTAGTAGTTGTTGTTCTTGTTTCTTTAGTACCTTTAGTAGTTCCTATACCTGTCATGTTCCTTGGATTATTCACAAGCGGTATTCAGGCTCTCATTTTTGCTACTTTAGCTGCGGCTTATATAGGTGAATCCATGGAAGGCCATCATTGACCAGTTTTCTAAAAAAAAGTCTTTTTCGTTTAGCTTGCCGCACATCTATTGCGGCTCAATATAATCTACTTAGTAAACATCTATATCTATCTACCTATATCTATCTATATAGATAGATATAGGTAGATAGATATTCGATTAGCATATATTAGCATATATTTAGTATATATTGGAAAAAAAAAAAAATAAAAAAATTAAGAGCCATAATTCGAATTCTGTATGATATTTACGTTTACGACGTGTGATAAAAAAAAAGATACTATATAGAACAAAAGGAGATTATAGAACTAAAGGAGATTCTCGTTTCATTCACATTCAATTCAACGATTGACCAAAAGAGAATTAAAAAAATAACATTTAGATCACCCAAATTCCAATATTTCTATGAAACAATAATTAAATCTAACGAATTTATTTAGATTGATTGTATCCATATGAGATAATAATAAAAAAGGGGGGGCTTAAAAAAACAAGATAAAAAATAAAGTAGAAGTGAGGGGGGTCAAACTGGGTGTATATAATCTGATCACTATAAGACAACTCTTTCTTTGTTTTTGAGGTTTCAAAAAATGATTTTCGAATTCGATGGAATCTAAAACACAAAAGAATTGGTTTACAGCATAGAAGAAACCCATGTATATGTGATAGGATATTATATATGAACTAGTTATATATGAACTAACCATATATATATAAAATAACTAATATTTTCTATCTAAAATTGCCCCGCTACTACTGTAAATTTCTATAGGGATTAAAAAACAAAGCCCTTCCGTTTCATCTCTAATTGTGAATTGAATATTCAATGACTAAAAAAATGGAAGAAAAAAACGAAGAATTCAAAGAATGATTCCAAATTTAAGATAAGAACAAAGGTTATACATATTCACAAAAAAAAATACGTCGGTAGAGACGAAAAAAGAAATCTCGAAGTAATTCGTATAGTTCAATAACTATTATTATTTTCAATTCGGAATTCTTATTAATTACTTTAACCGAATAAATCTTGGTAATTGAAAAATTAAGTCATAATTTATTGGTTGATTATATCATTAACTATTTCTTTATTCTTTATTTTATATTTAGGTTACGAGGAAATTATCATGAATCCAATTATTTCTGCTGCTTCTGTTATTGCTGCTGGGTTGGCCGTAGGGCTTGCTTCTATTGGACCTGGGGTTGGTCAAGGCACTGCTGCAGGGCAAGCTGTAGAAGGGATTGCACGACAACCAGAGGCAGAGGGAAAAATACGAGGTACTTTATTGCTTAGTCTGGCTTTTATGGAAGCTTTAACGATTTATGGACTGGTTGTAGCATTAGCGCTTTTATTTGCTAATCCTTTTGTTTAATCCTAAAAAAATAGAAATACATATCCTTTTTTTCGTGGACTTGCTTTACTGGTCTTGCTTTTTCGAATTATATTAATATTTCACCCCTATAATTCTTTATCCGTTCGGACAAGAACACAGGGGAAGGACTAATTGAAAGGTGAAGAATTCACATACGGATTCGCCCTCTTTCTTCTCTTTTTTAGTCCAATGAACCCCCCCCTTTTTAATTTAAGATAATTTTTCTCAAGTGTTAAAACTTGAGAGATTTTGCAATTGATATAAGAACCGGTATCTAATTCTAACCGGTATCTAATTCTAATAAGTATCATTCTTTTAGGGAATCTTCCAATTGATTGATCAATCCAAATAATATATAGATATATAGATATATATATCTATATATCTAATATAGGAATCTTAGAAAGATAATTAGTCTATTCATAAGAGGAGATGAGATCATATGAAAAATATAACCGATTCTTTCCTTTGTTTGGGCTACTGGCCATCCGCCGGAAGTTTCGGGTTTAATACCGATATTTTAGCAACAAATCCAATAAATCTTAGTGTAGTGTTAGGTGTATTGGTTTTTTTTGGAAAGGGAGTGTGTGCGAGTTGTTTATTTCAAAGAATAGATTGGATCCAACCAAACTGCACTTTTTAGTTATAACTAATAAAATGTGCATAATCCCGCGAATTACTTCTGAATTAATTTAATTTTTTCAATAATTTAAGAAAAAATATTTAAGAACCATAGCATTTCGCGATTTATTGGTAATCCACTTTGATTCTCTATTATTAACCAATAATTTTGGACTATTACCATGGTTAAAGTGAATAGTTTGAAGTCTAGACGCAGTGTAGTACTCTTTCTACCACTATGTTAATACAGAAATGAAATGGTTTCGATAAAATTATTAGATTTTTTTTCGATATAGAACACTCATGTCGATAAAATGGCTTGAATCCTATTTACTTACGGCGAGAAATGGAAAAACGGGTTAATTTAACCCTCCCTTTTGTACAATGCGTAATCGATGACCTATGTATAAATGAATAAGAATTCTTTGGATTTGAAGAAAAAAAACAACTTTGCTGACATATATTTGTTTGGTCAGAAGAGTCCTCCGAATATTCTGGTCTCATATTGGTAATTGTTTTCAATATTTTTAAAATAAAAATAGAGAAGAGAGGATAGGCTCATTACATAAAAAATTGGGAAATTTACCATAAGTAATTGAGTGTGAGAGCCAAATGAATCGAAAGATTCATGTTTGGTTCGGGAAGAGATCATAGACATTTTGAAATGAATGGAAAGAGAGTCTACTTTCATTAAGTGATTT